TAGTTTTTGATGCAGCAAGTAAGGGAAAACAATTCTTAATTGTTGGTACCAAAAATAAAGCAGCTGATTCGGTGGCGCGGGCTGCAATAAGGGCTCGGTGTCATTATGTTAATAAAAAATGGCTCGGTGGTATGTTAACAAATTGGCCCACTACAGAAACGAGGCTTCATAAGTTCAGGGACTTGAGAACGGAACAAAAGACGGGGAGACTCAATCGTCTTCCGAAAAGAGATGCAGCTATATTGAAGAGACAATTATCTCGCTTGCAAACATATCTGGGCGGGATTAAATATATGACGGGATTGCCTGATATTGTAATCATCGTTGATCAGCAAGAAGAATATACGGCTCTTCGAGAATGTATCACTTTGGGAATTCCAACAATTTGTTTAATCGATACAAATTGTGATCCCGATCTCGCAGATATTTCGATTCCAGCAAATGATGACGCTATAGCTTCAATTCGATTAATTCTTAATAAATTAGTAGTCGCAATTTGTGAGGGTCGTTCTAGCTATATACGAAATCCTTGATTAATAATAAGATAAATAAATTCTTTTTTTGAACTACATAGATCTATGGAATCGGTTACTATATCCTGAATCGCACAAAAGAGATAAAAAAACTGTGAATATTGTGTGATTAGTTTAGTCGGTATCAAAAATATAGAATTTGAGTAGGCAAGAGAAGATTGAATCAAAATAATTCCTTTTTTTTAAGTAAAGTTCTATTTCTGTCAGAGGGCAATATGAATGGTATATCATGTTCCATCAACGCACTAAACGGGTTATACGATATCTCTGGTGTGGAAGTAGGCCAACATTTCTATTGGCAAATAGGAGGTTTCCAAGTCCATGCCCAAGTACTTATTACTTCTTGGGTTGTAATTGCTATCTTATTAGGTTCCGCCGTTATCGCTGTTCGGAATCCACAAACCATTCCAACCGACGGTCAAAATTTCTTCGAATATGTTCTTGAATTCATTCGAGACGTGAGCAAAACTCAGATTGGAGAAGAATATGGTCCATGGGTTCCTTTTATTGGAACTATGTTTCTATTTATTTTTGTTTCTAACTGGTCGGGTGCTCTTTTACCTTGGAAAATCATACAATTACCCCATGGAGAGTTAGCCGCACCCACGAATGATATAAATACTACTGTTGCTTTAGCTTTACTCACGTCAATAGCATATTTCTATGCGGGTCTTTCCAAAAAAGGATTAGGGTATTTCAGTAAATACATTCAACCAACTCCAATTCTTTTACCCATTAACATTTTAGAAGATTTCACAAAACCCTTATCACTTAGTTTTCGACTTTTCGGGAATATATTAGCTGATGAATTAGTAGTTGTTGTTCTTGTTTCTTTAGTACCTTCAGTCGTTCCTATACCTGTCATGTTCCTTGGATTATTTACAAGTGGGATTCAAGCTCTTATTTTTGCAACTTTAGCCGCGGCTTATATAGGCGAATCCATGGAGGGTCATCATTGACTAGTTTTTGTTTTTGAAATAGTCTAGCCTTTTTTTAGCTTAGCTTAGTCCAATGCAATGTATGCGCAACTCAAGATAATCTACTTACTTAGGGACCATAAATATACAAATACGACGATCTAGAGTAATAACAAAAAAGATTACGATATTAGAGAATTGTAATAAAAAAAGGAAAGAGATCTAATCTAAAAGATCTTTTTCCTAAAATTCTGGTTTGGTCCATTTTTTTTTATTATTTATATTTATTTTATATATATATAATATATAATATTTCCCTTCAATGAATATTATCTTTATATTGAGATTATTTTTGTTTATTCAATTTCAATATTATGAGTCCTAATTTGAATAGGAATTCTTATGTTATCAATTTAGGGTCTATGATTTATAAAAAGCTGTTCTTTCTATAGAATGATTCCCATTTCAGTCGATTTCATTCAATTCAACGATTGACCAAAAGAAAATTTTAATAAATAATAAAATAAATTGCATGAACTTAGCTCAATCAGATACTGATATTGATTTTTTATTTTTATGCAATGATTTGGTCTAATGAATTCGTCCATTTAGATTGTATCCATGTGAGATAATGATAAATAAAAGGAAGAGACAAATTTACAAAAAACGATATAAAAAAAAAAAAAAATGATTAGGAAAAAATAAGGGGGGAGGGTAGAATTAGGTATATGGAATCTAATGGCTATAAGCCAACTCTTGTCTATCCTTTGAGGAATAATTCTAGAATCCGATTGAATCTAAGATATGAATAGTTGGTTTACGTTATGTAAGAAACACATGTATATGGGATATTAGATATTGACTAGTTATATATGAACTCAAAATATATCTAATCCAGCCTACTACTGTGGATTTAGATAGGGATTCCAATATAAGAATAGAAGTTCTTCTGTTTCGTCTTTGACTCTGAATTGAATGAATAAAGAGATAAAATAAAGACAAAAACGAAGAATTCAAAGCAAAGCATGGGTTGGAAAAAAGAAATGGAAG